TCTAATGCAGAAGAATCTATTACAGATTCTATTATCAGTAAAAAAGTCCCCCGATGGCCAGACAAATTAATAACCGAATTTGACCAACAAGTTCAAGAAGGCATTGAAAACGGGGCAGTGCCAGTCGAATATCAAATTCGCTCAAGAAAAGCCAAATACGTAAAGGTTTTGATTCCTACCGAAGAAGAAGAAAAAAAAATTGAAGAAAAAGAAAATGAAGAAAAAGAAAATGAACATGAACAAAAGGAGCATAAACAACATAAACAAAAGGAGGATAAACAAAATGGACCTGAACAGAATTCTTACAATTCTAATAGCAGTGGTGATACTGATACAGAAGATGAGATAAAGGAAATTATTTTGCCAAGTTATTCATACCAATCGGACTTTCGGCGAGGACTAATTAAAGGTGCTATGCGCGCTCAAAGGCGTAAAACTTTAATTTTTGAACTGTTTCAAGCAAAGGCGCACTCTCCCCTTTTTTTGGATAGAGTCAAAAGACTCCCCCGCCTACCGTTTGATATATCCAAATTTTTTAAAGTTTTTTTTACAAATTGGACAGACAAGGGGATAGAATCCGAAATTGTCGAGTATATAGACGTGGAGTATATAGACGAAGAAGGAAAAAAAAAAAAAAATGAAAATAGTCTAAACGAGGAAGAAAGGCGGATGGAGATATCGGAGGGATGGGATAATATCATATGTGGGCACATAATAAGGGGATTCGCGTTAATAACTCAATCTATTCTTAGAAAATATATTGTATTGCCTTCATTGATAATAGCAAAAAATATTGGACGTATATTATTATTTCAATCTCCTGAATGGTTTGAGGATATACAGGAATGGGAGCGCGAAATGCATGTTAAATGTACCCATAATGGTATCCAAGTATCGGAAACAGAATTTCCAATAAATGGGTGGGCAGAGGGTATTCAGATAAAAATCTTATTTCCTTTCTACCTGAAACCTTGGCACATACGACCCTCTGATAGAAATCTAATCGAAGAGGAAAACCAAAAAGATGAGTTTTGTTTTTTAACAGTTTGGGGACGGGAAACTAACCTTCCTTTTGGTTCTCCCAGAATTAGAAAAGGAGATTCTTTTTTTGACCCCATTTTTAAGGAACTACAACCAAAAATAGAAAAATTAAAAAGGGCGTATTTAGATTTCTATTTATATTTATTAGGAAAAACCAAATTAGTTTTAAAAGAAACAAAAAAATTAATTATTGACATTATTGAAAGGTTAGTATTTATAACAAGAATACTAAAACAAAAAGTACTCTCAAAATTCAACCTAATTTTTAGATTAATAAAAGTATCAGACTCGAATGAAATTAAAAACGAAAAAGATTCTAGAAGCAGCAATCAAATAATTCATGAATCAGTTAGTCTATTTCAATCTCAAAATTGGAAAAATTATGCACTAATAAAAAGGGAGGATCTAACAGGTAGAACAAGGACAATTAAAAATAAAATAGAAAGAATTACAAAAGAAAAAAAAAAAATAACCCCATCCGGCGTATATATTAATCCTACCGAAAAAGGGTATAATGCTAAAAGATTCGAATGGACAACAAATATTTGGCAAATATTAAAAAGAAGAACTGTCCGATTAATCTCTCAATTAGATTGTTTTATAAAAATTTTCCTTGAAAAAGTATACATAGATATTTTTTTAGCTATTATTAATATTACCAGACTCAATATACAATTTCTTTTTGAATCGATAAAAAAAATGCCGGATAAGCCCATTAATGAAACAAAAGAAGAAAGGCTTAATAGAAAAAATAAAAATATAATTAACTTTATTTCAATTAATATTCTTAGAAATAGGAAAAATTTACATAGTTTTGGGGACTTATCCTATTTGTCACAAGCATATGTATTTTTTAAATTATCACAAACCCAAGTTAGTAACAAATTAAGATCTGTTTTTCAATATAATGGAATGTCTTTTTTTATTAAGGATGAAATAAAAGATTCCTTTGAAACACAAGGAATACTTGATTCTAAATTAAGTCATAAGAAACGCCCGGATAATAAATGGAAAAACTGGATAAGGGGACATTATCAATACAATTTGTCTCGTCTTAAAAGGTTTAGAAGGTGGAAAAGGAAAAAGATGAGAAATTTCATTAATCTACGTTATAGAAAAAAAAAAAAAAAAACCAAGCGGGATTCATATGAAAAAGTTCAGTCCATAAAGGGGGGTAATTCTAGGAATTCTAAAGTAGATTACTTAGTGAATCAAACAGTGAATCAAACAGACAATTTTCAAAAAAGCTCTAAATATGATCTGTTATCATATAAATCTATTAATTTGAATTATGAAAATAAGAGGGACTCGCCTATTTCTAAATCAAGCTCGCAAGTCCAATTAAAAAAGAACGAAGATATTTCTTATAAATCCAACACTCATAAAGAGAATTTTTCTGATATATATATATGGAGAAGTTTCCCTATTCCTATTAATAATTATGAAAATATTAATTATACACAAAAAGATCGCGATAGAAAATATTTGGATTTTAATTTTCAAAATCCAAATTGGGATCTTAGACAACAACTTATTATTGAGTCCTACATCAGAATGGATATCACGAGTAATGAAAATACTCATATTGATACTAACAATTATCAATATCCAATTTTTGAAAAAATTGATAAAAAAAAGCTTGTTTATCTTAAAATGCCGCAAAAGCTCCAAACCAATTTACCAAAACCCCGAAAAGGTTTTTTGGATTGGATGGGAATGAATGAAGAAATACTAAAACGTCCCATCTCACACCTGGGACTTTTTTCCTTCCCAGAATTTGTCCTACGCTATAGTCTATATAAACTAAAACCGTGGGTTATACCAAGTAAAATCCTTCTTTTAAATTTGAATCTAAATGAAAATGATCTTAGTGAAAAGAAAAACATCGAAGGAAACCAAAAACAAAAAGGGGAATCCGTTTCAAATAAAGAAATAAAGAATCAAAATCGAAATCAAAAAGATCAAAAAGAAAAAGAATCGGTCGAAAGCAAAAGAGATCTTAGATCAAATGTACAAAAACAAGGGAATGCTGAATCTGTTCCTTCAACAAACCACGAAAAAGATATTGAAGACCCTTCCCCCCAAAAAATGAAAAAGAGAAAGAAAAGTAAGCTAGAAAAAGAAATAGATTTACTCCTAAAACCTTTTTTAGTTTTTCAAATTACCTCGCGCAGTACTTTGGCTAAAAGAATTATGAATAATATAAAAATATATTCTTTCCTGCTTGGACTGCCAAATCCACGAGAAATTACTATATCCTCGATTCGAGGAGGAGAAATGAGTTTGGATTTAATGTGTATTCGGAAGGATGTAAAGCTTATAGAATGGATCAAAAGCGCGTTCTTTATTATCGAACCCACACGCCTGTCTGTAAAAAATGATGGACAATTTATTATGTATCAAACCTTAGGTATTTTGTTGGTTCATAAGATTAAGCACCAAATTAATCAAGGATATAGAAAACAACCCTATGTTGATAAGAATGGTTTTGATTTACTTGTTCCCGAAACCATTTTATCGCATAGACGTCGTAGAGAGTTGAGAATTCTAATTTCTTTCAATTCAAAGACTTGGAATAAAAATCCAATATCTTCGACTGAGAACAATTGTAGTCAATCTTTGGATTTGGATAAAGAGAACCCTCTTAATCTTAATAAAGATAAGAATGAATTAATTAATTTCAAATTTTTTCTTTGGCCTAATTATCGATTAGAAGATTTAGCTTGTATGAATCGCTATTGGTTTGATACAAATAACGGCAGTCGTTTCAGTATGTTAAGGATACAGATGTATCCGCGGTTGAAAAGTCGTTGATAGCCCATTATTTCCTATATATGCTATACCCTACGGGGTATATGAAAGTAAAGAGATTGACACGCCCCACCTTCCATGCCATTCTAATATATAATACGAAGACTAAAACCGCTGAGGTATCAATTAGGCCTACAAATCAATTAACAAAATCTTCTTCATTTTAGGCCTAAATTATGCCATGCAAAAATGAACCCCCTTCCTTCTTTCTTCTTTTTTTCTTTTTCAGAATAAATTAAATTGAAACCTGGATGGATTAATATGACCTGGGTGGATTAATATGAGTTGATAAAATTAGGAGTTCATAAAGAAATTCAGATTATTGTATATAACACATTAAAATTACTATCATTATTATTACTCATCGATAAAATCCGTATCTGTAAAAGTGGAAGAGGGAAAATCTTTTATGGTAAAAAGTGCATTCATTTCGGTTATTTCTGAAAAAGAAAGAAGGGGGTCGGTTGAATTTCAAGTATTCCGTTTTACCAATAAGATACGGAGACTTACTTCACATTTGGAAGTGCATAAAAAAGACTATTTATCTCAGAGAGGTTTGCGAAAAATTTTAGGAAAACGTCAACGGCTGTTGGCTTATTTGGCAAAAAAAAATAGAGCACGTTATAAAGAATTAATTGGTCAGTTGAGTATTCGAGAGGCAAAAACTCGTTAATTGGAAGAATCATTTTAAGTACTTTTTCCTATTTGGTATTTGGATAAACTTCTTTTCACTTTCAGCAATTCATGGAAAAATGAATGGGTAAAAAACTTATGACTGTACCAGCTACAAGAAAAGACCTTATGGTAGTCAATATGGGGCCTCACCACCCATCAATGCATGGTGTTCTTCGACTCATCGTTACTCTAGATGGTGAAGATGTTATTGACTGTGAGCCTATATTAGGTTATTTACACAGGGGGATGGAGAAAATTGCGGAAAATCGAACAATTATCCAATATTTGCCCTATGTGACGCGTTGGGATTATTTAGCTACTATGTTCACGGAAGCAATAACTGTAAATGGGCCCGAACTATTAGGAAATATTCAAGTACCTAAAAGAGCTAGTTATATCAGAGTCATTATGTTGGAGTTGAGTCGTATAGCGTCCCATTTGTTATGGCTTGGCCCTTTTATGGCAGATATTGGTGCACAGACCCCCTTCTTCTATATTTTTCGAGAAAGGGAATTGATATATGACTTATTCGAAGCAGCTACTGGTATGCGAATGATGCATAATTATTTTCGTATCGGAGGAATAGCTGCTGATCTACCTTATGGCTGGATAGAAAAATGTTTGGATTTTTGTGATTACTTTTCAACGGGGGTTGCTGAATATAAAAAGCTTATTACACGGAATCCTATTTTTTTAGAACGGGTCGAAGGCGTGGGCGTTATTCGCGGAGAAGAAGCACTAAATTGGGGTTTATCGGGCCCAATGCTACGGGCGTCCGGAATCCAATGGGACCTTCGTAAAGTTGATCATTACGAGTGTTACGATGAATTTGATTGGGAAGTTCAATGGCAAAAAGAAGGAGATTCGTTAGCTCGTTATTTAGTACGAATCGGTGAAATGACAGAATCAATAAAAATTATACAGCAGGCTCTGGAAGGAATTCCAGGAGGGCCCTACGAGAATTTAGAAATACGACGTTTTGATAGAGTAAAAGATTCCGAATGGAATGATTTTGACTATCGATTTATTAGTAAAAAACCTTCTCCAACCTTTGAATTGGCAAAACAAGAACTTTATGTGAGAGTTGAAGCCCCAAAGGGGGAATTGGGAATTTTTCTGATAGGAGATCTGAGTGTTTTTCCTTGGAGATGGAAAATTCGCCCGCCGGGTTTTATCAATTTGCAAATTCTTCCTCAGTTAGTTAAAAGAATGAAATTGGCTGATATTATGACGATATTAGGTAGCATAGATATCATTATGGGAGAAGTTGATCGTTAAAAATGATAATGGATACAACCGAAATACAAGCTATCAATTCGTTTTCCAGATTAGAATCCTTAAAAGAGGCCTATGGGATTATATGGCTACTTGTCCCGATTTTTACTCTTGTATTAGGAATCACAATAGGTGTACTCGTAATTGTTTGGTTAGAAAGAGAAATATCTGCAGGGATACAACAACGTATTGGACCTGAATACGCTGGTCCCTTAGGAATTCTTCAAGCTCTAGCAGATGGTACAAAACTACTTTTCAAAGAGAACCTTATTCCATCTAGAGGAGATGGTCGTTTATTTAGTATCGGACCATCCGTCGCAGTGATATCGATTTTACTAAGTTATTCAGTAATTCCTTTTGGATACCACCTTATTCTAGCCGATCTTGGTATTGGTGTTTTTTTATGGATCGCTATTTCAAGTATTGCTCCCGTTGGACTTCTTATGTCGGGATATGGATCAAATAATAAATATTCCTTTTTAGGTGGTTTACGCGCTGCTGCTCAATCAATTAGTTATGAAATACCATTAACTTTATGTGTATTATCAATATCTCTACGTGTGATTCGGTGTCGTCTAATTAGGTGAAATACTCAATTCTTCCTAGTTCTTTTCTTTCTAATTTCTGAGAAGAGGGTCAAGGTTAAATAATTTTTTCATCTTTTTTAGGCATCATTTGGGTTGATGAACTAAAGCAGATAGTTATATGAGTGAAAGAAAACGGCTTGCAAATTTGCAGTAAAAAGATTAAGTCTCATTTCCTATGTACAAGAATTAATTATTAATTAAAACTAAATAAAAGCAGGAGAGGCCGGTTGCCCCAAGATTGGTTGCTTAGTTATCATCACTTGAAGCGGGTTTAAATGGGAGGTTGAACAAAATTGAGTGGATGGTTAGAAAGACCAAAATACACAAAGGATTAGTAATGGATATTCTCTAAATAATTTAAGAGGATATTTCTGCCCATAAACGGAATTCGAATTGGGACTTTAAGTTAGTAGAAACGATCAAGAAGTACTACCCACGATTCCGACCTAGAGTATGTTCCTATCCACCAAGTAAGTAAATAACTATCAAGAACGAAGTAATCTTTTATTTGGAGTAAAATCCCTTTTATGAGAAAGGAGAATAGGAACGAAATAAAATAGAATAAAATAATTAAAAAAATCCCTTTCTTCTATCTTTTCGTTAGTTAGAAAGAGAGAACTCTTGGTATGATTCATAAATTAATGGAATGTTTAATTCTTTTTCGTAATTGAAAAAAATAGGTTGAAATACCTATATGATGTTGTTACAAAAAGGTTTTTATTCAAGGATTAAGTTATTGATTAACAAACAAAAATGACATTCCTAAAAAGAAAAGATGAGATTAATTCAGAAGCACCTTTTTTTAATATATATAATATATATTAATAATATATATTATATTTAATATATTTTAAATAAAAAATATAGCAAACAGAATTCCGTTGGTCTAATTTGGGGAACTTGGGATAAGTTTTGACTCTATCCTACAAAAAAAAAACAAAAAAAATATAAAGATAAAGATACATAATAATTAAATGTCCTTAGATTTATTTGTGACCCTTGAGGAGCCGTATGAGGTGAAAATCTCACGTACGGTTCTGTAATAGTGGTAAGAACAGCGATGTTCTAATCAACTATGATTATCTAACAGTTCAAGTACAGTTGATATAGTTGAAGCGCAGTCAAAATACGGCTTTTGGGGGTGGAATTTGTGGCGTCAACCTATAGGGTTTCTCATTTTTCTAATTTCTTCTCTAGCTGAGTGTGAGAGATTACCTTTTGATTTACCAGAAGCAGAAGAAGAATTAGTAGCAGGTTATCAAACCGAATATTCAGGTATCAAATTTGGTTTATTTTACGTTGCTTCATATCTGAATCTACTAGTTTCTTCGTTATTTGTAACAGTTCTTTACTTAGGAGGTTGGAATCTTTCTATTCCATACCTATTCGGTCCTAAAATTTTTGACATAAATATAAATAAAGTAGGTAAAGTTTTTGGAACAATAATCAGCATCTTTATTACATTAGCTAAAACTTATTTGTTCTTGTTCATTCCTATTGCAACAAGATGGGCTTTACCAAGGTTGAGAATAGACCAACTATTAAATCTTGGATGGAAATTTCTTTTACCTATTTCTCTAGGTAATCTATTATTAACAACTTCGTCCCAACTTCTTTCACTGTAAACAATTACAATATTCTATATTCACCATTTATCTCAAACAAGAGAAAGAAACAAGTCTACAATTTTTTTCTTTATACACATTCACGATATGTTTCCTATGCTAACTGAATTCACAAATTATGGTCAACAAACAATACGAGCTGCCAGATACATCGGTCAAGGTTTCGCGATTACCCTGTCTCACGCGAATCGTTTACCTATAACTATTCAATATCCCTACGAAAAACTAATCACGTCGGAACGTTTCCGGGGCCGAATTCACTTTGAATTTGATAAATGCATTGCTTGTGAAGTATGCGTTCGTGTATGTCCTATAGATCTACCCGTTGTAGATTGGAAATTGGAAAGTGATATTCGAAAGAAACGATTGTTTAATTACAGTATTGATTTTGGAATCTGTATATTTTGTGGTAATTGCGTTGAGTATTGTCCAACAAATTGTTTATCAATGACTGAAGAATATGAACTTTCGAGTTATGATCGTCACGAATTGAATTATAATCAAATTGCTTTGGGTCGGTTACCAACGTCAGTAATTGATGATTACACAATTCGCACAATTTCGAATTCGCCTCCAATATAAATCAAATATAAAATAGTTAAACTTAAACCTCTCAATTCAAAAAAATCCCCAATTAACAATTCAATTTAAAAATTAATTATTTATGAATAATAGTTAATTATTAATAATAATAATAATATTAATAATAAAATAAATTTTAAATAACTGAAATTAACTATTAAGGTTTAGGTTGGATCTATAAAATAAGGCTTTTCAAAAATAGTTTAAACTTGTCATTTAATTTTTATTCAAAATGTATTTCTATATTTATAGTTCTATATTTATAGAAATATTTATATTAGAGTAATATATATATTTTTTTTTCAAACTTTTTTCCAGATATTGAATGATTAGGGCTAATAATACTATATATATCAACCCGCCCGCACCTGTTCAAATTTTATTTATTTAATTAAGTTTAAGTTAAGAAGTATCAGAAAGATAAAAAAAGGGAGTTACTTCTTTTTTCCTGGTCAGGTCAATAAAATCATGAAATATTTCGATTTTTTTTATGGATTTACCCGGGCCAATGCATGATTTTCTTTTAGTCTTTCTGGGATCGGGTCTGATATTAGGAAGTCTAGGAGTAGTATTACTTCCCAATCCAATTTTTTCTGCCTTTTCGTTAGGATTGGTTCTTGTTTGTATATCCTTATTCTATATTCTATTGAGTTCTTATTTTGTAGCTGCCGCGCAACTACTTATTTACGTAGGGGCTGTAAATGTTTTAATTCTTTTTGCTGTGATGTTCATGAGTGATTCAGAATATTACAAAGATTCTCGCCTCTGGACTGTTGGGGATGGGGTTACTTCGGTGGTTTGTACAAGTCTTTTTATTTCACTAATTACTACTATTCCAGATACGTCATGGTACGGGATTATTTGGACTACAAGATCAAACCAGGTTCTAGAACAAGATTTGATAAGCAATAGTCAACAAATTGGAATTCATTTATCAACGGATTTTTTTCTTCCATTTGAACTCATTTCACTAATTCTTTTAGTTGCTTTAATAGGTGCAATTGCTGTAGCTCGTCAATAAAAAATCAGCAATTAAAATATTCCATGCTTGTTATATGTGATTCAATCAAATCAATTGAATTGTTATTTAGATTGAAATGAATGAGATTACTAAGGAGTTGCTTAATGATGCTCGAACATGTACTTGTTTTGAGTGCCTATTTATTTTCTATGGGTATCTATGGATTGATCACAAGTCGAAATATGGTTAGAGCCCTTATGTGTCTTGAACTTATATTGAATGCAGTTAATATCAATTTTGTAACATTTTCCGATTTTTTTGATAATCGTCAATTAAGGGGAGAAATTTTCTCAATTTTTGTTATAGCCATTGCAGCCGCTGAAGCAGCCATAGGGCTGGCTATTGTTTCATCAATTTATCGTAATCGAAAATCAACTCGTATTAACCAATCGAATTTGTTGAATAAGTAGTATTAATCAGAAGAATTCGAATATTCGTAAAGAAATGAAAATTTAAGGTATAATCTTCTCTGCAAAGGAAACATAAACAGAAGAAATCAAAGTATTTTGGCCCTTTCTTTTATAATAAAGCAGTCCAGAAGTAAGTTGATTAGAAAAATTCTGATAACTTGTTGATTTACCTGGTATCTAAATATAGGATTTGTTTAGAAGCTTACTAGGTCGAAAATTTATAACGTTTAAAAATGTATAGATCCAATGTCACATTCAGTAAAGATTTATGATACATGTATAGGATGTACTCAATGTGTCCGAGCCTGCCCCACCGATGTATTAGAAATGATACCTTGGGACGGCTGTAAAGCTAAACAAATTGCTTCGGCTCCAAGAACGGAAGACTGCGTTGGTTGTAAAAGATGTGAATCCGCCTGTCCAACGGATTTCTTGAGTGTTCGGGTTTATTTAGGGGCTGAAACAACTCGCAGTATGGGTCTAGCTTATTGATACGTTCCAATAAACTCTACTTGAATCCATTTTATTTATTTTTTTTTTTACCGACAAGACCCGTGCTCAAGATATTTTTATTTTTGAGCACGGGTCTTTCTGGTCCAAGCGCATCTTGTCTTTACCACGAATTTTTTTCCTTGGTTAACAATAATTGTAGTTTTTCCAATATCTGCGGGTTCATTAATTTTCTTTCTCCCCCATAGGGGAAATAGGGTAGTTCGGTGGTATACTATAGGTATAGTTATTTTAGAACTACTTCTAACGGTGTATACATTCTGTTATCATTTCCAACCGGACGATCCATTAATTCAACTATTGGAGGATTATAAATGGATCCCCCTTTTTGATTTCCATTGGAGATTGGGAATAGATGGACTTTCTATAGGACCCATTTTACTAACGGGATTCATCACCGCCTTAGCTACTTTATCGGCTTGGCCTGTTACTCGAGATTCTAGATTATTTCATTTCCTGATGTTAGCAATGTACAGTGGTCAAATAGGATTATTTTCTTCTCGCAACCTTTTACTTTTTTTTCTCATGTGGGAGTTAGAATTAATTCCCGTTTATCTACTTCTATCCATGTGGGGGGGAAAGAAACGTCTGTACTCGGCTACAAAATTTATTTTGTACACAGCAGGGGGCTCCATTTTTCTCCTAATGGGAGTGCTGGGTATAGGTTTATATGGTTCTAATCAACCAACATTAAATTTTGAAACATCAGCTAATCAGCCGTATCCTGTGGTCTTAGAAATACTATTTTATATTGGATTTTTGATTGCTTTTGCTGTCAAATCGCCGATTATACCCCTACATACGTGGTTACCAGATACCCACGGAGAAGCACATTACAGTACTTGTATGCTTCTAGCTGGAATCTTATTAAAAATGGGAGCGTATGGACTGGCTCGTATCAATATAGAATTATTATCTCATGCCCATTATCTATTTTCCCCTTGGTTAGTGATAGTAGGCGCAATCCAAATAATTTATGCAGCTTCAACATCCCTTGGCCAACGGAATTTAAAAAAAAGAATAGCCTATTCTTCTGTATCTCATATGGGTTTCCTAATTATCGGAATTGGTTCTATAACTGATACAGGACTCAACGGAGCTCTTTTACAAATAATCTCTCATGGATTTATTGGTGCTGCACTTTTTTTCTTGGCAGGGACAACTTATGATAGAACGCGCCTTATTTATCTTGACGAAATGGGCGGAATAGCTATCACAATGCCAAAAATATTCACCATGTTTAGTAGCTTTGCGATGGCTTCCCTTGCATTACCGGGTATGAGTGGCTTTGTTGCTGAATTGATAGTATTTTTTGGAATAATTACGAGTCACCAATTTTTTTTAATGCCAAAAATACTAATTACTTTTGTTATGGCAATTGGAATGATATTAACTCCTATTTATTCATTATCTATGTCACGTCAGATGTTTTATGGATATAAGCTTTTTAACGTTCCAAACTCTTATTTTTTTGATTCTGGACCCCGAGAGCTATTTCTTTCGATTTCCCTCTTTTTACCCGTACTGGGTATTGGTATGTACCCCGATCTCGTTCTTTCACTATCGGTTGACAAGGTTGAAGTTATGCTATCTAATTCTTTTTCTAAATAGTTTTTTGCTATTCATGATTTTAAAACCTTTCACTTTACAATGAAAAAGTTGTAGAATGAAAAAAGAGAACTTTTCCTTCTCGCAAATTTATAAAATTTATAGCTAAAAAAAAAAAAAGAATTTGAACCCAATATGGGCACGAACCATGCGAATCAAATACAATATTCCATTCGCATGGTTCGTGCCCATTCGCGTAAATTTTTTTTATATGTACTATAATGTGAATGTGTAGTGTTCGTAAGATACTTTCGTGAATTCAATTAGATGTTAATGTAAACGAACCATAACTATGTAGTCCTAGTCCTAATAGATTAACCCCAAAATAGCATATCCAAATTATAAGAAAGCCTATAGACGCTACAATTGCCGAATTTGCACCTTTCAGGTTTATATTTGTTCGAGTATGTAAATAAATCGCGAATACGATCCAAGTAATAAATGCCCAAGTTTCTTTTGGATCCCAATTCCAATAGGATCCCCAAGCTTCATTAGCCCATACTGCTCCTGACAGAATACCTATGGTTAAAAAAGAAAATCCTAGACTAATAATACGATAACTCCAATAATCCAATTGCTGAATTAATTGAGATCTGTAATAATTCTTACCCGAAAAAAAAGAAGTAGTTTGGAAAAGATTGCTTCGTTTATTCATGTATTCAATTTCACCACCGAAAAACGACTCTTTTATTAAAAGAGTACTTTTACAAAGAATCTTTCGGTTTTTTCGAAATGTAATGACTACAAGTGCTACTGATAATAATGATCCACATAAAAGGGACGCATAGCCCAATATCATCATAGTTACGTGCATTAATAACCACTCGGATTGAAGAGCGGGTACTAATATTGAAGATTGGTGTATTTGAGTTAAAAGTCCGGAAGTAGCAAAGCCCTGGGTAAAAATAGCACTTGAACCGGTTATTGTGCTTAATAAATTTTTCTTTTTTTTGAAATACGGAACTATATGAATAAGGGAGAAACACCACGAAAGGAAGATTAATGATTCATATAAATCACTTAGTGGAAAATGACCCGAATAAATCCAACGTGTAACTAATAATCCTGTTATACAGGAAAAACTAACTATCAGACCCCTTTCGGATGAATCATACAGTTGTACGATTTCATCTACGCAAAAAAGGGTTATTAAACGAATTGTAATTACGATTGAAACAATAGAAAGGGAAATATGAGTTAATATATGTTCTAAGGTTGAAAATATCATAAAAAAAAGAAGAGTCTCTTAAATGGAAATTGGGAGTTGAATTGATTATAGGATCTATTTCGCTTTTTTAGAAGATGACATGCCGCCACTCGGACTCGAACCGAGATGCTCTAGCACTGCTTCCTAAGAGCAGCGTGTCTACCAATTTCACCATAGCGGCTTGTCTTGAACTTATAATAGCTTATAAATAAACAATCGTCGAGATTGAAGAAGCCAATTCAGTGCAATATTTTTATTTTCTTTTTCAGAAAAAATGCAAATTCAAAATAATACAAAATAATAAATAATAATAGGGATTAGAAGGTTCGTTATTTTAGTTTAGGGTCTTAGCCTCTTGGGGTTTTTCGGGTATTTTCTGTTCTCTTAGAATTGAACTCTTGTAACTAGAAAGAGAAAGTTCTACCCCAAAAATGGTTTTTGTTTTCATTTTTTAATGAACTTTTTTTTCTCATTTTTTGAATTTCAGAAATTTACCATTCTATATTCTATACCATTCTATATTATATATAGTAATTCATAGAAATATATAAAAAAAGGTTAAGTAAGGTTAAATTGAATCTATTACTTTCAATAAAAATGAAATTCAAATAAAAAAATTATCCCCTTTTTTATAGATAGAGAAAAAGGGAGAAAAATATAAAATTTTTTATCGTAACTCTAACAAACAAATAGTTCGATGGGGAAAAACCCTCTCCCCATCTTGTAAATGAGAAAATCTACTAAAAAAAAAAAGAAGGATAAACCTCCTTTTATCTTGTATTTATGGGTTTGTCAACAAAAACAAGGAAACTTTTCTATTTTTAGAATTCAGTAAAAAGCTTAATTTATATATATAAATTTTTTTTTAATATAAAAGAAGGAATTTAGTGCTATTTCATATTGATTAGTTTAACTCAATAGGAAATTCAAAATTTTGTAGCAAATAGGAAATGGGTCAATTTCATTTTTCGAGTTCATTCGGATTATTGAAATTTTGAATTACTATTACTTATACTACTTATATACTACTTATACTTAATTTACTTAATTTGTTAATTTTTTTGTTGCACAAAAAAACTTTTTGAATTTCCTGTAGAAAGAGATTTCCCTAACGAAAAAGCTTTTAATGCTATCCAATATCCCTTCCTTTTCCAAATATTTTTCCGAATACGCCTTTTTGATGTAGAAATACGTTTTTTTGGAACGGCCATTTAAGATAAAAAGGATTACTTATTGTTTTCGTTGGATGTGAAAGACATCTATTGGTCAAACCAAATCCTTCTTTACTTTTTTTTTGTATTCTATTTATTCTTATTCTTGAATTAATATTCTTTTCGGAAAAAAGAAAGCTAGGGGGGGAAGATATATGAAAATCGCATTTAGAAAAAAATATTTCGCGTACTCTAAATACTATAAATTATAAATACTATATAAATAGAGAAAGAGCGAAGATATGTGATTTTTTTTCCATAGAATCGCTGTAAAATAGTTTTTATTCATTCGATTGATTACTATCTTTATTTGATATTCTTTCTCATTAAAGTCTATATCTATAGAATCTATAGAATCTGTTACACCGTAGGAATCAAATGAAATCTTAATAAAAAATAAATAAATAAATAAAGAAAGTTAAGAATAAGTAAATAAGTATAAGTTAAGTATAAGTAAGAAAAGTAATAAAAAAAATTAAAAAACAAAAGAATACATACGATAAATAGAAGAAAAGATACGAAGAGATACGTCCGCCCCCTACATATTTTAGAACTTCTCCTGTAAAGAAACTAAGAAAACCAACTCCATTCGTAATTCCATCAATTACTCGTCGATCAAAAAAATGAGTTAATTCAGCCAATGCTCTAGTCCCCCCAGTTAGGGATCTTTTATAAAAAGAATCTATATAAGCGCGATTATATGACCAACAATATATGCCATTTAGCATTTTCTCCGAAAGAGGGCCGCTAGGGAACCCTTTGCCTTTAAGAGTTGAATTTCTTAAATCCAAATTTAATAAAGAGGAATAAGGAGATTTATATAAAAAAGACGCTATAAATATTCCTAAATAACCTATACTGACTGAAAAAAAGGAATCTTTGAGAAATTCATACCAATTGGTCGAATTAGTCAACTTTTTATACAAAAGATTGATCGACGGAGTTAACCATTTAGATAATATATCAGCATTGACTCCCTCTTGATTAAAAGGAATTCCTATAAACCCAACGAACAGAGTAAATAGTCCCAATACAAGTAGAGGTAATAACATATTATTGTCTGATTCATAAGGATAAGCATACAGTTTTTTATTCTCAAAATGAGGAGTAGTAATAAAAGGCCGTGTCATATTTCTACCATTATCATCAATTCGATATGTTCTTTTTGAAAAAAAGGAAAAACTTTTATCATCAGTCATTGCTAATAAACGAACTTTTTTATTAATTTTTTTTGAAACCCCCCTACCCCATAGAGATATTGAATAGAACGGTATTTTTTGTTTGCCACTATAATTTGTAAAATAAACATTTAAATGTCCCTCAAAAGTAAGTAAATATATCCGAAACATATAAAATGCGGTTAATCCAGCAGTAACCCAGGCTATTATTGCGAAAATCGTCGAATACGACCAAGTATCATTAATAATTTCATCTTTGGACCAAAAACAAGCCAAAGGCGGAATACCACACAGAGAGAGTGTACCTAATAAAAAAGCATTTTTGGTAATTGGTACATGTTTTCTTAAACCTCCCATAAGAATCATATTCTGATTTTTATACGGAGAATAGCCAACAATCCCTTCCATTGAATGAATAACGGATCCAGATCCTAAAAATAACAATGCTTTTGAATAGGCATGAGTAATCAAATGAAATAAAGCACTTCGGTAAGACCCCATACCAAGAGCTAACATTATATAACCCAATTGGGACATTGTAGAATAAGCTAAACCTCTCTTAATGTCTTTTTGAGCAAGAGCTAAAGTAGCTCCCAACAAGACAGTTATTATTCCTATTAACGAGATTAAATTCATTATGGAAGGTATAACTATGAAAAGAGGAAGAAGACGAGCTACAAGAAAAATTCCCGCCGCTACCATAGTAGCAGCGTGTATAAGGGCGGAAATCGGAGTAGGCCCTTCCATAGCATCAGGCAACCATACATGAAGGGGAAATTGTGCAGATTTAGCAACAGCACCGCCAAATAACAGAGCAGCACACAAAGTAACAAATAAAAAATTTACCTCGTTATTAGAAATTAAGTCATTGAATATTTCGAATAAATCTTGAAATTCGAAACTACCCGTTATCCAATAAAAACCTAAAATTCCTAATAATAAACCAAAATCCCCTACACGATTTGTTACAAAAGCGTTTTGGCAAGCATTTGCTGCAAGAGGTCGTGTGGACCAAAATCCTATTAATAAATAGGAACACATTCCGACCAATTCCCAAAAAATATAAATTTGTATCAAATTTGAACTAGTAACTAATCCTAACATGGAAGTACTGAAAAAACTCATATAAGCAAAAAATTTCAAATATCCTTGATCATGAGCCATATAATTATCACTATAAATAAGAACAAAAATTCCAACAGTAGTGATTAACATTGACATAATAGAAGTAATTGGATCTATCAAATATCCGAATTCTAAAGAAAAATCGTTAGTAATGATCCAAGACCATACATATTGATAGCTATAATTGCTATTTATTTGCTGAATAGACAGATTCATTGAAAAAATCATAACTATACTTAACAATAAAACACTATGAAAAGACCACATGCGACGAAACTTTTTTGTTGCTGTCGGAAAAAGAAGAAGCCCCACCCCTAGTAATATAGCAACTGAAAGTGGGATGAAGAGTATGAGGCACCCGTATTGATATGTCTGTTGCATAAAAAGCTTTTTGAATTTCCTAATTTATTGACTGGATCTTACCTTTTTGAAAGGAGTCAAAAAAGGCAAGAAGTTATGAACTAAATTAAACTAATTTTTTTTATTACTTTTCTTACTTATACTTAACTTATACTTATTTACTTATTCTTAACTTTCTTTATTTATTTATTTATTTTTTATTAAGATTTCATTTGATTCCTACGGTGTAACAGATTCTATAGATTCTATAGATATAGACTTTAATGAGAAAGAATATCAAATAAAGATAGTAATCAATCGAATGAATAAAAACTATTTTACAGCGATTCTATGGAAAAAAAATCACATATCTTCGCTCTTTCTCTATTTATATAGTATTTATAATTTATAGTATTTAGAGTACGCGAAATATTTTTTTCTAAATGCGATTTTCATATATCTTCCCCCCCTAGCTTTCTTTTTTCCGAAAAGAATATTAATTCAAGAATAAGAATAAATAGAATACAAAAAAAAAGTAAAGAAGGATTTGGTTTGACCAATAGATGTCTTTCACATCCAACGAAAACAATAAGTAATCCTTTTTATCTTAAATGGCCGTTCCAAAAAAACGTATTTCTACATCAAAAAGGCGTATTCGGAAAAATATTTGGAAAAGGAAGGGATATTGGATAGCATTAAAAGCTTTTTCGTTAGGGAAATCTCTTTCTACAGGAAATTCAAAAAGTTTTTTTGTGCAACAAAAAAATTAACAAATTAAGTAAATTAAGTATAAGTAGTATATAAGTAGTATAAGTAATAGTAATTCAAAATTTCAATAATCCGAATGAACTCGAAAAATGAAATTGACCCATTTCCTATTTGCTACAAAATTTTGAATTTCCTATTGAGTTAAACTAATCAATATGAAATAGCACTAAATTCCTTCTTTTATATTAAAAAAAAATTTATATATATAAATTAAGCTTTTTACTGAATTCTAAAAATAGAAAAGTTTCCTTGTTTTTGTTGACAAACCCATAAATACAAGATAAAAGGAGGTTTATCCTTCTTTTTTTTTTTAGTAGATTTTCTCATTTACAAGATGGGGAGAGGGTTTTTCCCCATCGAACTATTTGTTTGTTAGAGTTACGATAAAAAATTTTATATTTTTCTCCCTTTTTCTCTATCTATAAAAAAGGGGATAATTTTTTTATTTGAATTTCATTTTTATTGAAAGTAATAGATTCAATTTAACCTTACTTAACCTTTTTTTATATATTTCTATGAATTACTATATATAATATAGAATGGTATAGAATATAGAATGGTAAATTTCTGAAATTCAAAAAATGAGAAAAAAAAGTTCATTAAAAAATGAAAACAAAAACCATTTTTGGGGTAGAACTTTCTCTTTCTAGTTACAAGAGTTCAATTCTAAGAGAACAGAAAATACCCGAAAAACCCCAAGAGGCTAAGACCCTAAACTAAAATAACGAACCTTCTAATCCCTATTATTATTTATTATTTTGTATTATTTTGAATTTGCATTTTTTCTGAAAAAGAAAATAAAAATATTGCACTGAATTGGCTTCTTCAATCTCGACGATTGTTTATTTATAAGCTATTATAAGTTCAAGACAAGCCGCTATGGTGAAATTGGTAGACACGCTGCTCTTAGGAAGCAGTGCTAGAGCATCTCGGTTCGAGTCCGAGTGGCGGCATGTCATCTTCTAAAAAAGCGAAATAGATCCTATAATCAATTCAACTCCCAATTTCCATTTAAGAGACTCTTCTTTTTTTTATGATATTTTCAACCTTAGAACATATATTAACTCATATTTCCCTTTCTATTGTTTCAATCGTAATTACAATTCGTTTAATAACCCTTTTTTGCGTAGATGAAATCGTACAACTGTATGATTCATCCGAAAGGGGTCTGATAGTTAGTTTTTCCTGTATAACAGGATTATTAGTTACACGTTGGATTTATTCGGGTCATTTTCCACTAAGTGATTTATATGAATCATTAATCTTCCTTTCGTGGTGTTTCTCCCTTATTCATATAGTTCCGTATTTCAAAAAAAAGAAAAATTTATTAAGCACAATAACCGGTTCAAGTGCTATTTTTACCCAGGGCTTTGCTACTTCCGGACTTTTAACTCAAATACACCAATCTTCAATATTAGTACCCGCTCTTCAATCCGAGTGGTTATTAATGCACGTAACTATGATGATATTGGGCTATGCGTCCCTTTTATGTGGATCATTATTATCAGTAGCACTTGTAGTCATTACATTTCGAAAAAACCGAAAGATTCTTTGTAAAAGTACTCTTTTAATAAAAGAGTCGTTTTTCGGTGGTGAAATTGAATACATGAATAAACGAAGCAATCTTTTCCAAACTACTTCTTTTTTTTCGGGTAAGAATTATTACAGATCTCAATTAATTCAGCAATTGGATTATTGGAGTTATCGTATTATTAGTCTAGGATTTTCTTTTTTAACCATAGGTATTCTGTCAGGAGCAGTATGGGCTAATGAAGCTTGGGGATCCTATTGGAATTGGGATCCAAAAGAAACTTGGGCATTTATTACTTGGATCGTATTCGCGATTTATTTACATACTCGAACAAATATAAACCTGAAAGGTGCAAATTCGGCAATTGTAGCGTCTATAGGCTTTCTTATAATTTGGATATGCTATTTTGGGGTTAATCTATTAGGACTAGGACTACATAGTTATGGTTCGTTTACATTAACATCTAATTGAATTCACGAAAGTATCTTACGAACACTACACATTCACATTATAGTACATATAAAAAAAATTTACGCGAATGGGCACGAACCATGCGAATGGAATATTGTATTTGATTCGCATGGTTCGTGCCCATATTGGGTTCAAATTCTTTTTTTTTTTTTAGCTATAAATTTTATAAATTTGCGAGAAGGAAAAGTTCTCTTTTTTCATTCTACAACTTTTTCATTGTAAAGTGAAAGGTTTTAAAATCATGAATAGCAAAAAACTATTTAGAAAAAGAATTAGATAGCATAACTTCAACCTTGTCAACCGATAGTGAAAGAACGAGATCGGGGTACATACCAATACCCAGTACGGGTAAAAAGAGGGAAATCGAAAGAAATAGCTCTCGGGGTCCAGAATCAAAAAAATAAGAGTTTGGAACGTTAAAAAGCTTATATCCATAAAACATCTGACGTGACATAGATAATGAATAAATAGGAGTTAATATCATTCCAATTGCCATAACAAAAGTAATTAGTATTTTTGGCATTAAAAAAAATTGGTGACTCGTAATTATTCCAAAAAATACTATCAATTCAGCAACAAAGCCACTCATACCCGGTAATGCAAGGGAAGCCATCGCAAAGCTACTAAACATGGTGAATATTTTTGGCATTGTGATAGCTATTCCGCCCATTTCGTCAAGATAAATAAGGCGCGTTCTATCATAAGTTGTCCCTGCCAAGAAAAAAAGTGCAGCACCAATAAATCCATGAGAGATTATTTGTAAAAGAGCTCCGTTGAGTCCTGTATCAGTTATAGAACCAATTCCGATAATTAGGAAACCCATATGAGATACAGAAGAATAGGCTATTCTTTTTTTTAAATTCCGTTGGCCAAGGGATGTTGAAGCTGCATAAATTATTTGGATTGCGCCTACTATCACTAACCAAGGGGAAAATAGATAATGGGCATGAGATAATAATTCTATATTGATACGAGCCAGTCCATACGCTCCCATTTTTAATAAGATTCCAGCTAGAAGCATACAAGTACTGTAATGTGCTTCTCCGTGGGTATCTGGTAACCACGTATGTAGGGGTATAATCGGCGATTTGACAGCAAAAGCAATCAAAAATCCAATATAAAATAGTATTTCTAAGACCACAGGATACGGCTGATTAGCTGATGTTTCAAAATTTAATGTTGGTTGATTAGAACCATATAAACCTATACCCAGCACTCCCATTAGGAGAAAAATGGAGCCCCCTGCTGTGTACAAAATAAATTTTGTAGCCGAGTACAGACGTTTCTTTCCCCCCCACATGGATAGAAGTAGATAAACGGGAATTAATTCTAACTCCCACATGAGAAAAAAAAGTAAAAGGTTGCGAGAAGAAAATAATCCTATTTGACCACTGTACATTGCTAACATCAGGAAATGAAATAATCTAGAATCTCGAGTAACAGGCCAAGCCGATAAAGTAGCTAAGGCGGTGATGAATCCCGTTAGTAAAATGGGTCCTATAGAAAGTCCATCTATTCCCAATCTCCAATGGAAATCAAAAAGGGGGATCCATTTATAATCCTCCAATAGTTGAATTAATGGATCGTCCGGTTGGAAATGATAACAGAATGTATACACCGTTAGAAGTAGTTCTAAAATAACTATACCTATAGTATACCACCGAACTACCCTATTTCCCCTATGGGGGAGAAAGAAAATTAATGAACCCGCAGATATTGGAAAAACTACAATTATTGTTAACCAAGGAAAAAAATTCGTGGTAAAGACAAGATGCGCTTGGACCAGAAAGACCCGTGCTCAAAAATAAAAATATCTTGAGCACGGGTCTTGTCGGTAAAAAAAAAAATAAATAAAATGGATTCAAGTAGAGTTTATTGGAACGTATCAATAAGCTAGACCCATACTGCGAGTTGTTTCAGCCCCTAAATAAACCCGAACACTCAAGAAATCCGTTGGACAGGCGGATTCACATCTTTTACAACCAACGCAGTCTTCCGTTCTTGGAGCCGAAGCAATTTGTTTAGCTTTACAGCCGTCCCAAGGTATCATTTCTAATACATCGGTGGGGCAGGCTCGGACACATTGAGTACATCCTATACATGTATCATAAATCTTTACTGAATGTGACATTGGATCTATACATTTTTAAACGTTATAAATTTTCGACCTAGTAAGCTTCTAAACAAATCCTATATTTAGATACCAGGTAAATCAACAAGTTATCAGAATTTTTCTAATCAACTTACTTCTGGACTGCTTTATTATAAAAGAAAGGGCCAAAATACTTTGATTTCTTCTGTTTATGTTTCCTTTGCAGAGAAGATTATACCTTAAATTTTCATTTCTTTACGAATATTCGAATTCTTCTGATTAATACTACTTATTCAACAAATTCGATTGGTTAATACGAGTTGATTTTCGATTACGATAAATTGATGAAACAATAGCCAGCCCTATGGCTGCTTCAGCGGCTGCAATGGCTATAACAAAAATTGAGAAAATTTCTCCCCTTAATTGACGATTATCAAAAAAATCGGAAAATGTTACAAAATTGATATTAACTGCATTCAATATAAGTTCAAGACACATAAGGGCTCTAACCATATTTCGACTTGTGATCAATCCATAGATACCCATAGAAAATAAATAGGCACTCAAAACAAGTACATGTTCGAGCATCATTAAGCAACTCCTTAGTAATCTCATTCATTTCAATCTAAATAACAATTCAATTGATTTGATTGAATCACATATAACAAGCATGGAATATTTTAATTGCTGATTTTTTATTGACGAGCTACAGCAATTGCACCTATTAAAGCAACTAAAAGAATTAGTGAAATGAGTTCAAATGGAAGAAAAAAATCCGTTGATAAATGAATTCCAATTTGTTGACTATTGCTTATCAAATCTTGTTCTAGAACCTGGTTTGATCTTGTAGTCCAAATAATCCCGTACCATGACGTATCTGGAATAGTAGTAATTAGTGAAATAAAAAGACTTGTACAAACCACCGAAGTAACCCCATCCCCAACAGTCCAGAGGCGAGAATCTTTGTAATATTCTGAATCACTCATGAACATCACAGCAAAAAGAATTAAAACATTTACAGCCCCTACGTAAATAAGTAGTTGCGCGGCAGCTACAAAATAAGAACTCAATAGAATATAGAATAAGGATATACAAACAAGAACCAATCCTAACGAAAAGGCAGAAAAAATTGGATTGGGAAGTAATACTACTCCTAGACTTCCTAATATCAGACCCGATCCCAGAAAGACTAAAAGAAAATCATGCATTGGCCCGGGTAAATCCATAAAAAAAATCGAAATATTTCATGATTTTATTGACCTGACCAGGAAAAAAGAAGTAACTCCCTTTTTTTATCTTTCTGATACTTCTTAACTTAAACTTAATTAAATAAATAAAATTTGAACAGGTGCGGGCGGGTTGATATATATAGTATTATTAGCCCTAATCATTCAATATCTGGAAAAAAGTTTGAAAAAAAAATATATATATTACTCTAATATAAATATTTCTATAAATATAGAACTATAAATATAGAAATACATTTTGAATAAAAATTAAATGACAAGTTTAAACTATTTTTGAAAAGCCTTATTTTATAGATCCAACCTAAACCTTAATAGTTAATTTCAGTTATTTAAAATTTATTTTATTATTAATATTATTATTATTATTAATAATTAACTATTATTCATAAATAATTAATTTTTAAATTGAATTGTTAATTGGGGATTTTTTTGAATTGAGAGGTTTAAGTTTAACTATTTTATATTTGATTTATATTGGAGGCGAATTCGAAATTGTGCGAATTGTGTAATCATCAATTACTGACGTTGGTAACCGACCCAAAGCAATTTGATTATAATTCAATTCGTGACGATCATAACTCGAAAGTTCATATTCTTCAGTCATTGATAAACAATTTGTTGGACAATACTCAACGCAATTACCACAAAATATACAGATTCCAAAATCAATACTGTAATTAAACAATCGTTTCTTTCGAATATCACTTTCCAATTTCCAATCTACAACGGGTAGATCTATAGGACATACACGAACGCATACTTCACAAGCAATGCATTTATCAAATTCAAAGTGAATTCGGCCCCGGAAACGTTCCGACGTGATTAGTTTTTCGTAGGGATATTGAATAGTTATAGGTAAACGATTCGCGTGAGACAGGGTAATCGCGAAACCTTGACCGATGTATCTGGCAGCTCGTATTGTTTGTTGACCATAATTTGTGAATTCAGTTAGCATAGGAAACATATCGTGAATGTGTATAAAGAAAAAAATTGTAGACTTGTTTCTTTCTCTTGTTTGAGATAAATGGTGAATATAGAATATTGTAATTGTTTACAGTGAAAGAAGTTGGGACGAAGTTGTTAATAATAGATTACCTAGAGAAATAGGTAAAAGAAATTTCCATCCAAGATTTAATAGTTGGTCTATTCTCAACCTTGGTAAAGCCCATCTTGTTGCAATAGGAATGAACAAGAACAAATAAGTTTTAGCTAATGTAATAAAGATGCTGATTATTGTTCCAAAAACTTTACCTACTTTATTTATATTTATGTCAAAAATTTTAGGACCGAATAGGTATGGAATAGAAAGATTCCAACCTCCTAAGTAAAGAACTGTTACAAATAACGAAGAAACTAGTAGATTCAGATATGAAGCAACGTAAAATAAACCAAATTTGATACCTGAATATTCGGTTTGATAACCTGCTACTAATTCTTCTTCTGCTTCTGGTAAATCAAAAGGTAATCTCTCACACTCAGCTAGAGAAGAAATTAGAAAAATGAGAAACCCTATAGGTTGACGCCACAAATTCCACCCCCAAAAGCCGTATTTTGACTGCGCTTCAACTATATCAACTGTACTTGAACTGTTAGATAATCATAGTTGATTAGAACATCGCTGTTCTTACCACTATTACAGAACCGTACGTGAGATTTTCACCTCATACGGCTCCTCAAGGGTCACAAATAAATCTAAGGACATTTAATTATTATGTATCTTTATCTTTATATTTTTTTTGTTTTTTTTTTGTAGGATAGAGTCAAAACTTATCCCAAGTTCCCCAAATTAGACCAACGGAATTCTGTTTGCTATATTTTTTATTTAAAATATATTAAATATAATATATATTATTAATATATATTATATATATTAAAAAAAGGTGCTTCTGAATTAATCTCATCTTTTCTTTTTAGGAATGTCATTTTTGTTTGTTAATCAATAACTTAATCCTTGAATAAAAACCTTTTTGTAACAACATCATATAGGTATTTCAACCTATTTTTTTCAATTACGAAAAAGAATTAAACATTCCATTAATTTATGAATCATACCAAGAGTTCTCTCTTTCTAACTAACGAAAAGATAGAAGAAAGGGATTTTTTTAATTATTTTATTCTATTTTATTTCGTTCCTATTCTCCTTTCTCATAAAAGGGATTTTACTCCAAATAAAAGATTACTTCGTTCTTGATAGTTATTTACTTACTTGGTGGATAGGAACATACTCTAGGTCGGAATCGTGGGTAGTACTTCTTGATCGTTTCTACTAACTTAAAGTCCCAATTCGAATTCCGTTTATGGGCAGAAATATCCTCTTAAATTATTTAGAGAATATCCATTACTAATCCTTTGTGTATTTTGGTCTTTCTAACCATCCACTCAATTTTGTTCAACCTCCCATTTAAACCCGCTTCAAGTGATGATAACTAAGCAACCAATCTTGGGGCAACCGGCCTCTCCTGCTTTTATTTAGTTTTAATTAATAATTAATTCTTGTACATAGGAAATGAGACTTAATCTTTTTACTGCAAATTTGCAAGCCGTTTTCTTTCACTCATATAACTATCTGCTTTAGTTCATCAACCCAAATGATGCCTAAAAAAGATGAAAAAATTATTTAACCTTGACCCTCTTCTCAGAAATTAGAAAGAAAAGAACTAGGAAGAATTGAGTATTTCACCTAATTAGACGACACCGAATCACACGTAGAGATATTGATAATACACATAAAGTTAATGGTATTTCATAACTAATTGATTGAGCAGCAGCGCGTAAACCACCTAAAAAGGAATATTTATTATTTGATCCATATCCCGACATAAGAAGTCCAACGGGAGCAATACTTGAAATAGCGATCCATAAAAAAACACCAATACCAAGATCGGCTAGAATAAGGTGGTATCCAAAAGGAATTACTGAATAACTTAGTAAAATCGATATCACTGCGACGGATGGTCCGATACTAAATAAACGACCATCTCCTCTAGATGGAATAAGGTTCTCTTTGAAAAGTAGTTTTGTACCATCTGCTAGAGCTTGAAGAATTCCTAAGGGACCAGCGTATTCAGGTCCAATACGTTGTTGTATCCCTGCAGATATTTCTCTTTCTAACCAAACAATTACGAGTACACCTATTGTGATTCCTAATACAAGAGTAAAAATCGGGACAAGTAGCCATATAATCCCATAGGCCTCTTTTAAGGATTCTAATCTGGAAAACGAATTGATAGCTTGTATTTCGGTTGTATCCATTATCATTTTTAACGATCAACTTCTCCCATAATGATATCTATGCTACCTAATATCGTCATAATATCAGCCAATTTCATTCTTTTAACTAACTGAGGAAGAATTTGCAAATTGATAAAACCCGGCGGGCGAATTTTCCATCTCCAAGGAAAAACACTCAGATCTCCTATCAGAAAAATTCCCAATTCCCCCTTTGGGGCTTCAACTCTCACATAAAGTTCTTGTTTTGCCAATTCAAAGGTTGGAGAAGGTTTTTTACTAATAAATCGATAGTCAAAATCATTCCATTCGGAATCTTTTACTCTATCAAAACGTCGTATTTCTAAATTCTCGTAGGGCCCTCCTGGAATTCCTTCCAGAGCCTGCTGTATAATTTTTATTGATTCTGTCATTTCACCGATTCGTACTAAATAACGAGCTAACGAATCTCCTTCTTTTTGCCATTGAACTTCCCAATCAAATTCATCGTAACACTCGTAATGATCAACTTTACGAAGGTCCCATTGGATTCCGGACGCCCGTAGCATTGGGCCCGATAAACCCCAATTTAGTGCTTCTTCTCCGCGAATAACGCCCACGCCTTCGACCCGTTCTAAAAAAATAGGATTCCGTGTAATAAGCTTTTTATATTCAGCAACCCCCGTTGAAAAGTAATCACAAAAATCCAAACATTTTTCTATCCAGCCATAAGGTAGATCAGCAGCTATTCCTCCGATACGAAAATAATTATGCATCATTCGCATACCAGTAGCTGCTTCGAATAAGTCATATATCAATTCCCTTTCTCGAAAAATATAGAAGAAGGGGGTCTGTGCACCAATATCTGCCATAAAAGGGCCAAGCCATAACAAATGGGACGCTATACGACTCAACTCCAACATAATGACTCTGATATAACTAGCTCTTTTAGGTACTTGAATATTTCCTAATAGTTCGGGCCCATTTACAGTTATTGCTTCCGTGAACATAGTAGCTAAATAATCCCAACGCGTCACATAGGGCAAATATTGGATAATTGTTCGATTTTCCGCAATTTTCTCCATCCCCCTGTGTAAATAACCTAATATAGGCTCACAGTCAATAACATCTTCACCATCTAGAGTAACGATGAGTCGAAGAACACCATGCATTGATGGGTGGTGAGGCCCCATATTGACTACCATAAGGTCTTTTCTTGTAGCTGGTACAGTCATAAGTTTTTTACCCATTCATTTTTCCATGAATTGCTGAAAGTGAAAAGAAGTTTATCCAAATACCAAATAGGAAAAAGTACTTAAAATGATTCTTCCAATTAACGAGTTTTTGCCTCTCGAATACTCAACTGACCAATTAATTCTTTATAACGTGCTCTATTTTTTTTTGCCAAATAAGCCAACAGCCGTTGACGTTTTCCTAAAATTTTTCGCAAACCTCTCTGAGATAAATAGTCTTTTTTATGCACTTCCAAATGTGAAGTAAGTCTCCGTATCTTATTGGTAAAACGGAATACTTGAAATTCAACCGACCCCCTTCTTTCTTTTTCAGAAATAACCGAAATGAATGCACTTTTTACCATAAAAGATTTTCCCTCTTCCACTTTTACAGATACGGATTTTATCGATGAGTAATAATAATGATAGTAATTTTAATGTGTTATATACAATAATCTGAATTTCTTTATGAACTCCTAATTTTATCAACTCATATTAATCCACCCAGGTCATATTAATCCATCCAGGTTTCAATTTAATTTATTCTGAAAAAGAAAAAAAGAAGAAAGAAGGAAGGGGGTTCATTTTTGCATGGCATAATTTAGGCCTAAAATGAAGAAGATTTTGTTAATTGATTTGTAGGCCTAATTGATACCTCAGCGGTTTTAGTCTTCGTATTATATATTAGAATGGCATGGAAGGTGGGGCGTGTCAATCTCTTTACTTTCATATACCCCGTAGGGTATAGCATATATAGGAAATAATGGGCTATCAACGACTTTTCAACCGCGGATACATCTGTATCCTTAACATACTGAAACGACTGCCGTTATTTGTATCAAACCAATAGCGATTCATACAAGCTAAATCTTCTAATCGATAATTAGGCCAAAGAAAAAATTTGAAATTAATTAATTCATTCTTATCTTTATTAAGATTAAGAGGGTTCTCTTTATCCAAATCCAAAGATTGACTACAATTGTTCTCAGTCGAAGATATTGGATTTTTATTCCAAGTCTTTGAATTGAAAGAAATTAGAATTCTCAACTCTCTACGACGTCTATGCGATAAAATGGTTTCGGGAACAAGTAAATCAAAACCATTCTTATCAACATAGGGTTGTTTTCTATATCCTTGATTAATTTGGTGCTTAATCTTATGAACCAACAAAATACCTAAGGTTTGATACATAATAAATTGTCCATCATTTTTTACAGACAGGCGTGTGGGTTCGATAATAAAGAACGCGCTTTTGATCCATTCTATAAGCTTTACATCCTTCCGAATACACATTAAATCCAAACTCATTTCTCCTCCTCGAATCGAGGATATAGTAATTTCTCGTGGATTTGGCAGTCCAAGCAGGAAAGAATATATTTTTATATTATTCATAATTCTTTTAGCCAAAGTACTGCGCGAGGTAATTTGAAAAACTAAAAAAGGTTTTAGGAGTAAATCTATTTCTTTTTCTAGCTTACTTTTCTTTCTCTTTTTCATTTTTTGGGGGGAAGGGTCTTCAATATCTTTTTCGTGGTTTGTTGAAGGAACAGATTCAGCATTCCCTTGTTTTTGTACATTTGATCTAAGATCTCTTTTGCTTTCGACCGATTCTTTTTCTTTTTGATCTTTTTGATTTCGATTTTGATTCTTTATTTCTTTATTTGAAACGGATTCCCCTTTTTGTTTTTGGTTTCCTTCGATGTTTTTCTTTTCACTAAGATCATTTTCATTTAGATTCAAATTTAAAAGAAGGATTTTACTTGGTATAACCCACGGTTTTAGTTTATATAGACTATAGCGTAGGACAAATTCTGGGAAGGAAAAAAGTCCCAGGTGTGAGATGGGACGTTTTAGTATTTCTTCATTCATTCCCATCCAATCCAAAAAACCTTTTCGGGGTTTTGGTAAATTGGTTTGGAGCTTTTGCGGCATTTTAAGATAAACAAGCTTTTTTTTATCAATTTTTTCAAAAATTGGATATTGATAATTGTTAGTATCAATATGAGTATTTTCATTACTCGTGATATCCATTCTGATGTAGGACTCAATAATAAGTTGTTGTCTAAGATCCCAATTTGGATTTTGAAAATTAAAATCCAAATATTTTCTATCGCGATCTTTTTGTGTATAATTAATATTTTCATAATTATTAATAGGAATAGGGAAACTTCTCCATATATATATATCAGAAAAATTCTCTTTATGAGTGTTGGATTTATAAGAAATATCTTCGTTCTTTTTTAATTGGACTTGCGAGCTTGATTTAGAAATAGGCGAGTCCCTCTTATTTTCATAATTCAAATTAATAGATTTATATGATAACAGATCATATTTAGAGCTTTTTTGAAAATTGTCTGTTTGATTCACTGTTTGATTCACTAAGTAATCTACTTTAGAATTCCTAGAATTACCCCCCTTTATGGACTGAACTTTTTCATATGAATCCCGCTTGGTTTTTTTTTTTTTTTTTCTATAACGTAGATTAATGAAATTTCTCATCTTTTTCCTTTTCCACCTTCTAAACCTTTTAAGACGAGACAAATTGTATTGATAATGTCCCCTTATCCAGTTTTTCCATTTATTATCCGGGCGTTTCTTATGACTTAATTTAGAATCAAGTATTCCTTGTGTTTCAAAGGAATCTTTTATTTCATCCTTAATAAAAAAAGACATTCCATTATATTGAAAAACAGATCTTAATTTGTTACTAACTTGGGTTTGTGATAATTTAAAAAATACATATGCTTGTGACAAATAGGATAAGTCCCCAAAACTATGTAAATTTTTCCTATTTCTAAGAATATTAATTGAAATAAAGTTAATTATATTTTTATTTTTTCTATTAAGCCTTTCTTCTTTTGTTTCATTAATGGGCTTATCCGGCATTTTTTTTATCGATTCAAAAAGAAATTGTATATTGAGTCTGGTAATATTAATAATAGCTAAAAAAATATCTATGTATACTTTTTCAAGGAAAATTTTTATAAAACAATCTAATTGAGAGATTAATCGGACAGTTCTTCTTTTTAATATTTGCCAAATATTTGTTGTCCATTCGAATCTTTTAGCATTATACCCTTTTTCGGTAGGATTAATATATACGCCGGATGGGGTTATTTTTTTTTTTTCTTTTGTAATTCTTTCTATTTTATTTTTAATTGTCCTTGTTCTACCTGTTAGATCCTCCCTTTTTATTAGTGCATAATTTTTCCAATTTTGAGATTGAAATAGACTAACTGATTCATGAATTATTTGATTGCTGCTTCTAGAATCTTTTTCGTTTTTAATTTCATTCGAGTCTGATACTTTTATTAATCTAAAAATTAGGTTGAATTTTGAGAGTACTTTTTGTTTTAGTATTCTTGTTATAAATACTAACCTTTCAATAATGTCAATAATTAATTTTTTTGTTTCTTTTAAAACTAATTTGGTTTTTCCTAATAAATATAAATAGAAATCTAAATACGCCCTTTTTAATTTTTCTATTTTTGGTTGTAGTTCCTTAAAAATGGGGTCAAAAAAAGAATCTCCTTTTCTAATTCTGGGAGAACCAAAAGGAAGGTTAGTTTCCCGTCCCCAAACTGTTAAAAAACAAAACTCATCTTTTTGGTTTTCCTCTTCGATTAGATTTCTATCAGAGGGTCGTATGTGCCAAGGTTTCAGGTAGAAAGGAAATAAGATTTTTATCTGAATACCCTCTGCCCACCCATTTATTGGAAATTCTGTTTCCGATACTTGGATACCATTATGGGTACATTTAACATGCATTTCGCGCTCCCATTCCTGTATATCCTCAAACCATTCAGGAGATTGAAATAATAATATACGTCCAATATTTTTTGCTATTATCAATGAAGGCAATACAATATATTTTCTAAGAATAGATTGAGTTATTAACGCGAATCCCCTTATTATGTGCCCACATATGATATTATCCCATCCCTCCGATATCTCCATCCGCCTTTCTTCCTCGTTTAGACTATTTTCATTTTTTTTTTTTTTTCCTTCTTCGTCTATATACTCCACGTCTATATACTCGACAATTTCGGATTCTATCCCCTTGTCTGTCCAATTTGTAAAAAAAACTTTAAAAAATTTGGATATATCAAACGGTAGGCGGGGGAGTCTTTTGACTCTATCCAAAAAAAGGGGAGAGTGCGCCTTTGCTTGAAACAGTTCAAAAATTAAAGTTTTACGCCTTTGAGCGCGCATAGCACCTTTAATTAGTCCTCGCCGAAAGTCCGATTGGTATGAATAACTTGGCAAAATAATTTCCTTTATCTCATCTTCTGTATCAGTATCACCACTGCTATTAGAATTGTAAGAATTCTGTTCAGGTCCATTTTGTTTATCCTCCTTTTGTTTATGTTGTTTATGCTCCTTTTGTTCATGTTCATTTTCTTTTTCTTCATTTTCTTTTTCTTCAATTTTTTTTTCTTCTTCTTCGGTAGGAATCAAAACCTTTACGTATTTGGCTTTTCTTGAGCGAATTTGATATTCGACTGGCACTGCCCCGTTTTCAATGCCTTCTTGAACTTGTTGGTCAAATTCGGTTATTAATTTGTCTGGCCATCGGGGGACTTTTTTACTGATAATAGAATCTGTAATAGATTCTTCTGCATTAGATTCTGTAATAGATTCTTTTGCATTAGATTCTGTAATAGATTCTTTTGCATTAGATTCTGTAATAGATTCTTTTGCATTAGATTCTGTAATAGATTCTTCTGCATTATATTCTGTAATAGAT